ATTCAAAATTTCAAATTGTATTATAATTCTGGCATTCTGTTTTTTTTTTTTTCTTTCATTTCTACTATACTGGAAGTCATTAAATACCAATTCCTATATCCTATAACCGCGTTTTCTCTTATTAAATTTATTTCATTTTTTGTCTATCTTCTTTCCATCTCTATTCGAGACCTAGATTTGGTCTAATCAGAAATGATAGAATCATTTCTGTATCCGTAATTCAATATCAATATAAATATATATTTCAATATATATATACTATTATATACTATAATATACTAACCACATTTATTCTATATGCCTTTCCTTCTATCATTTGTCTCGTGCAATTTTTCATACTCGAACGATCAATTGTTTTCTTGTTAGCATAGTAACTATGAATAACTAAAAAGAAAAAGTTAATAGCTAAGATTCCAGTAGTTTATTAAATTCCTATGTACAATTTCGATCATGTAAGCCCGCTTAGCTCAGAGGTTAGAGCATCGCATTTGTAATGCGATGGTCATCGGTTCGACTCCGATAGCTGGCTTTACTCGATTTGTTTGATTTTTTATATGATTGATAATGTGTTTTTGAAATCAAAGAATATTGAAAACACTTCTCTTTCCCTTGTTTCAAGGATTTACGGTTATTATGTGGTAGAAACTTCCAATTTTGAATAAGAGTTAGAGGAATTAAATCTCTACAGAATAAATCAAGAACAAGAAAAGGACCTTTTTTATAAACATTAACATTATTTGTGTATGTTATTTGTGTATATATAATATAGTTAAGAATATATAATATAGTTAAGATGTGGATACAACACATCTTATTATTTTTTGTAATATAAGGAGTATAATGTTTCGGTAAATTTTTTCTCATTTATCATATTTATCCTTTAGTTCAAGTTCAGTTTGAATTTAAGTTTATGAAATTTCAATAAAATAAGGAGTCTTTATGTCACGGTACCGGGGGCCTCGTTTCAAAAAAATACGCCGTCTGGGGGCTTTACCGGGGCTAGCTCGTAAAAGGCCTAGAGTCGGAAGCGATCTTAGAAATCAATCGCGTTCCGGTAAAAAATCTCAATATCGTATTCGTTTAGAAGAAAAACAAAAATTGCGTTTTCATTATGGTCTTACAGAACGACAATTACTTAAATACGTTCGTATCGCCGCAAAAGCCAAAGGGTCAACAGGTCAGGTTTTACTACAATTACTTGAAATGCGTTTGGATAACATCCTTTTTCGATTGGGTATGGCGTCAACAATTCCTCGAGCCCGCCAATTAGTTAATCATAGACATATTATCATTAATGGCCGTATAGTAAATATACCAAGTTATCGCTGTAAACCGGGGGATATTATTACAGCTAGGGATGAACAAAAATCTAGAACTATGATTCAAAATTATCTTGATTCATCTTCCCAAGAGGAATTGCCAAAACATTTGACTCTTCGCCCATTCGAATATAAGGGATTGGTAAATCAAATAATAGATAGTAAATGGATCGGCTTGAAAATAAATGAATTGCTAGTCGTAGAATATTATTCTCGTCAGACTTAACCCTAACTAAAACAAGAAAGGTTCCGACAATTTTCTTTTGTCAGGACCCAGGTAAGAATTTTTTTTGGGGGGTTTCTCCCATTCATATTCATATATGGTAGGGATATGCTCATTCCTTGCCTATAGTTTCATTTTATTTGCCCGTATTTTCGCAGAAATTAAGAATTGAAATATTCTATTAAGAAAAAGATAAAGCCTAACTTTTTGAATTTTGAATAAAGGTATCTATTATTATGTTCTGGGATTTGATATATTGTGGTCAGTAACATTGAGAAATTCGACGATGGTACGGAAAGAGAGGGATTCGAACCCTCGGTAAACAAAAGCTTACATAGCAGTTCCAATGCTACGCCTTGAACCACTCGGCCATCTCTCCTATAGAATGATTATGGCCAAAAAAAGAATGAATCGCGAGTTTTTCATATTTGATTGTTGATATAAGTATGATACCTACAATTACAATCAATTCTAACTGCTAACTATAAAAATAGAAAACTTTTAATCCAATAAAGACCTTTCCCCCGGGCTTTGGTGGGATAAAGAGAATTTTTTTGTTTTTCGTAAAAAGTATTCTTTATCTCTTTCTGTTTGTCAAGACATCTCCCCGTCTTTTTCTGATAGATCTATTACCGGCTTAAATTAATGGATTGGCAGGGCTCGAACGACCAATCCTTTTTTTTTTTTTGAGTTGAGTCTGTTTTCATGTTATTTCGTATTCTACAATTACTTTTTTTGTGGGAGTGTTTTCTCACGAGAAATAATTTCAAGAAATTCTAAAATTAATTGGATTGATATCTATGCCTAGATCTCGAATAAATGGAAATTTTATTGATAAAACTTTTTCAATTGTAGCCAATATTTTATTACGAATAATTCCGACAACTTCCGGAGAAAAAGAGGCATTTACTTATTACAGAGATGGTGTGATTTGATCTTAGTATTTAGCCTTTTCAAG